GAGCTTGATGCAAATGGCTAAAATATCTTCTGCTTTATATGATTATCAATCAAATAAAAAGTTATTCTATGTACCAATCCTTACATCTCCTACTACTGGTGGGGTGACAGCCAGTTTTGGTATGTTGGGGGATATCATTATTGCCGAACCCAATGCCTACATTGCCTTTGCGGGTAAAAGAGTAATTGAACAAACATTGAATAAAACAGTACCCGAAGGTTCACAAGCGTCTGAGTATTTATTCCAGAAGGGTTTATTCGATCTAATCGTACCACGTAATCCTTTAAAAGGCGTTCTGAGTGAGTTATTTCAACTCCACACTTTCTTTCCTTTGAATCAAAATTAGAACATTAAGTCCATTATTTTGAGCAAACAAGTAATTCGTTTATCGGAATACAAGTGAAATTGAGACGAATGGGTTTTCTTTGTTGACATAAGATCTAATTGTATAACGAATCAAAAGTCACATAAAATCGGAAATCTGACCCTTTTTCTATATTCCTGATTATTGATCAAGAAGTCTCTATTAACAAGATAAAAGATGAAATTCTTTTTTTCGTGAAATTAGGCAAATAAAAAAATCTTCTTCTCGTCATATATAATTAAATTAAAATCTAGAAAATATAGTATAGAATTTTTTATCTTTCTATAGCGTACGATAATCCTATTTTGACTAAGAATCCCTGCTGGATGGGATTCTAACAAACCCTTGAATCAATATAAATAGAATCTAATTCATTAAAAAAAACTTTTTGCTTAGTGAATGAAATTCGAAGACAAGAGCAAAAAATGAAGAAAATAATATCTNNACCCATTCTATGACAACTCTTAATTTTCCCTCTGTTTTGGTCCCTTTAGTAGGCCTAGTATTTCCGGCAATCGCAATGGCTTCTTTATTTCTTCATGTTCAAAAAAACAAGATTGTTTAGAGCCGAGGGCGCAAAATATTATCTTTTTTTTTCAAAACTGACGCTTGTATCATAACACAGATATCCATTTAGCTAAATATGGTATAGTATAAGAGGCTTCCGTCGAAATCTCCCCAAAATGCTATTAGCTAGTTTCAAATAGACCCGAATCGGCGAATAGCTGAACTGTAAAGTTGGTCTATCTATATACATGTGGCTATCTTTAGTGAGTCATACGAAGGGTGTGTTATTAGTTTAGATCTAACCAATTTAATGAATTACTCCTAAAGGTTCACATCAAACTAGTGCTAGTTGATGCGAGTTACTTCGGAAATAAACGGCAAATTCATTTGGGGTATTATCTCAATTCCAAAAAAAGCAACCGGATCAAGTATGAGTTGTCGATCAGAACATATATGGATAGAACCTATAACGGGGGCTCGAAAAACAAGTAATTTCTGCTGGGCTGTTATCCTTTTTTTAGGTTCATTAGGATTCTTGTTGGTTGGAACCTCGAGTTATCTTGGTAGAAATTTGATATCTTTATTTCCGTCTCAGCAAATAGTTTTTTTTCCACAAGGGATTGTGATGTCTTTCTATGGGATCGCGGGTCTTTTTATTAGCTCCTATTTGTGGTGCACAATTTCGTGGAATGTAGGTAGTGGTTATGATCGATTTGATAGAAAAGACGGAATAGTGTGTATCTTTCGTTGGGGATTCCCTGGAAAAAATCGTCGGGTCTTCCTCCGATTTCTTATAAAAGATATTCAGTCCGTCAGAATAGAAGTTAAAGAGGGTATTTATGCTCGTCGTGTCCTTTATATGGATATCAGAGGCCAGGGAGCCATTCCATTGACTCGTACTGATGAGAATTTTACTCCACGGGAAATGGAACAAAAAGCTGCTGAATTGGCTTATTTCTTGCGTGTACCTATTGAAGTATTTTAAGAAATCAGCTGAGAAATTAATGCTTTCTCGCGGGAGGGCAAAAAAGCAAGAATCCTCTTTTTCTATAACATAACTTAATTGAGGTTTCTTCAGAACATTCATTCGAGTCAAAGCAGACATATATGGAACAAGTATAAAAAAACCTTTTTGGGGGATCTTTTATATGTATCGAAATATACACATACACAACTCAATTATATATTAAAAAAGAAAAAAAGAAAATCTCATAATCAACCATTTCAAAATAAGGAAATTCCCCCTTTTTAGTTGTTGGAATTGAAACTTTAGATTCAGATAGATCATATCTTGTAATTTTTTTGAAGCTTCTTTTTAGACTTTTTGTGCTCCTTAATGACGAAAAATTTGGATCTCTTATAATGTAGCCAATTTATTTATGTCGTTTTTTGTCACTCATTTTTCACAATATTTTTCAGAAAATTACCTCAATTATTCTATCGATGACTACTCATAGTCAGTTAAATTTTTTCGAAATATTAGAGGTTTTTTTATATATAATGATAGAAAAGGAGAATGATAGAAAAGGAGAATGATAGAAAAGGAGTTCTTTTGTCTCAAAATCTGAATACTATTCATATTCATTATTTAAAGTGGTTTTTCCGGGCGTTCATCGAAAAGAGATATATGCTTCGAATTTGACTGATTGAGATATAGGGAAACAATTTTTATTATATTATTTATTCATATATATTCATTCGAATTTTTCATCTTTTTCCGTATTTTTTTCTAGATTCAAGGCCTAACCACGAAATCACAAATAAAAAAGAGTGAATAGATTCATAGGTTTGATAACTTGTAATAGAACTGATGCGTGAGAGAAATATTAGATTACATAGAGTCGACGAATGAGATGGGTTCATTAACAATTCACAGATGAAAAAATGGCAAAAAAGAAAGCATTCACTCCTCTTTTATATCTTGCATCTATAGTATTTTTGCCCTGGTGGATTTCTCTCTCCTTTCAAAAAAGTCTGGAATCATGGGTTACTAATTGGTGGAACACTAGGCAATCCGAAACTTTTTTGAATGATCTTGAAGAAAAGAGTATTCTAGAAAAATTCATAGAATTAGAGGAACTCCTCTTCTTAGAGGAAATGATCAAGGAATACTCGGAGACACATCTACAAAACCTTCGTATAGGAATTCACAAAGAAACAATCCAATTAATCAAGATACACAACGAGGGTCGTATTCATACGATTTTGCACTTCTCGACAAATATAATATGTTTCATTATTCTAAGTGGTTATTCTATTTTGGGTAATAAAGAACTCGTTATTCTTAATTCTTGGGCTCAAGAATTCCTATATAACTTAAGTGACACAATAAAAGCTTTTTCTCTTCTTTTATTAACTGATTTATGTATCGGATTTCATTCGCCCCATGGTTGGGAACTGATGATTGGCTTTGTCTACAAGGATTTTGGATTTGTTCATAATGATCAAATTATATCTGGCCTTGTTTCCACTTTTCCAGTCATTCTAGATACAATTTTAAAATATTGGATTTTCCGTTATTTAAATCGCGTATCTCCGTCACTTGTAGTGATTTATCATTCAATGAATGACTGAAAAATTATCTACCTAATCCAATTATAATGTTTCTTACTTTGCAGTTGTACATAAGCAAAGCATTGAAAATCGCTTTCTATTTCTACCCATCCCGGAGATTCATCCTATATTCCTATATATATTAATCGAGTCAAAACAAATTATTCCAGTAAATAACAGAATCGTGGATAGGAAACTCCATTAGTGACCTACCCAAATTTATTGTATAAATATATTTTCGGGATCAATGGTTGGACCATGCAAACTAGAAATACTTTTTCTTGGATAAAGGAACAAATTACTCGATCTATTTCCATATCGCTCATGATATATATCATCACTCGTACATCCATTTCAAATGCATATCCCATTTTTGCACAGCAGGGTTATGAAAATCCACGAGAAGCGACTGGACGTATTGTATGCGCCAATTGCCATTTAGCTAATAAACCGGTGGATATTGAGGTTCCGCAAGCGGTACTTCCCGATACTGTATTTGAAGCAGTTGTTCGAATTCCTTATGATATGCAAGTGAAACAAGTTCTTGCTAATGGTAAAAAAGGAGCCCTGAATGTGGGGGCTGTTCTTATTTTACCAGAGGGTTTTGAATTAGCCCCTCCCGATCGTATTTCCCCCGAGATAAAAGAAAAGATGGGCAATCTGTCTTTTCAGAGCTATCGCCCCAATCAAAAAAATATTCTTGTCATAGGCCCTGTTCCTGGTCAGAAATATAGTGAAATCACCTTTCCTATTCTTTCCCCCGACCCCGCTACTAAGAAAGACACTCACTTCTTAAAATATCCTATATACGTAGGCGGAAACAGGGGAAGGGGCCAAATTTATCCTGACGGGAGCAAGAGTAACAATACAGTTTATAATGCTACAGCATCAGGTATAGTAAGCAAAATCCTACGAAAAGAAAAGGGGGGATACGAAATAACCATAGCGGATGCATCGGATGGACGTCAAGTTGTTGATATTATCCCTCCGGGGCCAGAGCTTCTTGTTTCAGAAGGCGAATCTATCAAATTGGATCAACCGTTGACAAGTAATCCTAATGTGGGCGGATTTGGTCAGGGAGATGCAGAAATAGTACTTCAAGATCCATTACGTGTACAAGGCCTTTTGTTCTTCTTCGCATCTGTTATTTTGGCACAAATATTTTTGGTTCTTAAAAAGAAACAGTTCGAGAAGGTTCAATTGTCCGAAATGAATTTCTAGACTCGCGGATTTATCGACATCAAGTTTATAAAAAGAACCAAATTCTTTTTAGTAATTATGATTATCTATGATAAAAAATGAAATTATAAAAAGCCCTTTTGTTTGTTTATACTCTTTTTCTCCGAGATGCCGGGAATTCCTTGTACCAAATTCCTAGCCATGATTGTGAAGAAGACTTTTTGACTTGACCCCCTCTTTTTTTTATCAAAAATGGGGTGATGTTATTATGTTGCTATTGTGTCAGATTGAAATGTCATAAAATGCATTTGATTCTAATATATTTCACTTCGGCTAGATCCTATCAAAAAGTAAACGCGAAATAGAACGGATAAATATAAATGAAGGGAACAAATAT